ATATTGTTAGTATAAGTTATTATATTTCTCTTCCAAAGAAAAGATCTATTGTTGTAGACGGTATATAAATGTCTATTGTTCCTGTTTTTAATGCTTCTTCTGTTGGTCTTTTTTTAGTTGGTTTATTTTTGTGAAAGGTTAAACTATTTTTGATATTTTTAATATGTGCTGTTTTATCAATAGTGGTGTTTGTATTTGATGGGTTAGATAAGGTTTTTCATTATGAGTCTGCGTTTTGATTGTTTGTTTTTAGAGAGGTTATGATATTTGGTAGGTTTTTAACATGTTGTTTGTTTTTCGATTCTTGGTCTTATGAAAAATTGTCTAGATCTTTGGAGATACCTTTCGTTGGATGTTTTGTGTTGTTGGGTTCTAGTATCACTGTTACTGCGTTTCATCACTTATTGGGTTGGAAGCATTGTGATTTTTTTTTGTTTTTAACTGTAATTTTAGGGTTAAGTTTTGTTGTTTTGCAGATTTCTGAGATGGAGGATATAAGTGTTAATATATTTGATACTAGATTTCATGCTAGAAGATTTTGTACTGTTGGATTACATTTTAGTCATGTTTTATTAGGTGTGGTTGGATTAAGTACTGTTTTATTAGTGGGGAGAAGTAGATTTGGAGTTTATCGTTGTACTGTTTTGACATGATATTGGCATTTTGTAGATTATATATGATTGCTTGTTTATACTATAGTATATGTGTGTTAGTGTTGATTTACTAATAGGTTATGTAAACTGGTAGATTGTGGTTCTATTGAATACTTTTGATTTGGATATAGTATTAGTAAATTAATGGTTAGGTTATTTCGACGTAATTTGATAGATTTACCAATTAGTTATTCTCTTAATTATTATTGAAGTAGGGGATTTGTACTTTCTGTTTTTATGGTTATGCAAATATTAATTGGTGTAGTGTTGTCTTTTTTATATATTGCGGATTATTTGTGTAGTTTTTTCATGGTTATGAGGTTATCTAAAGATTCTTTTTTTACTTGATGTTTGCGATATTGGCATATGATAGGTGTTAATGTATTATTTGGTTTACTTTTTGTGCATATGGCTCGTGCTTTATATTATTCTAGTTACAAAAAGAAGGGTGTATGGAATGTTGGGTTTATTCTGTATTTATTGGTTATGGGTGAAGCTTTTACTGGGTATATATTGCCATGACACCAAATGTCTTATTGAGCTGCTACTGTTTTAACGTCTATAGTGGATAGATTGCCTATTTTTGGTAGTGTTGTGTATAAGTATGTTGTTGGTGGGTTTTCTGTATCAGGTATAACTTTAATTCGTGTTTTGTCTGTGCATATTTGTTTAGGTTTTATCATTTTAGGTTTGATGGTTGTTCATATGTTTTATTTACACAAGAGTGGTAGGAGTAAACCTTTATTTTCATTTAATTATTTGAGGGATATAGTTTATTTTCATTCTTATTTTACAGTTAAGGATTTTGTATTATTTATGATGATTGCTAGGTTTGTAGTTTTTTGATTGTTTATAAGACCAGATGTTTTAGTCGATATAGAGGCATATTTGGAAGCTGATTCACTCAATACCCCTGTTTCAATTAAGCCCGAATGATATTTTTTAGCATTTTATGCTATTTTACGTTGTATAGGATCTAAGATTGGTGGTTTAGTTATAATTGTAGCGTTTTTGTTTTTTTTGTGAGTGCCTACTAATAGTGGTTCAAGCGTGTATAGAGTATGACGTCAAATTAAATTTTGATTAATTGTGAGTTTGTTTTTTTCTTTAATTTATTTGGGTGGTTGTCATCCTGAGTATCCTTATCTTTTTGTGTGTCAGTTATTTAGCATTAGTATGGTTATATTTATGTTTCTTTTTAAGATTTGTTAGTTAGTTTTGTAAGTAGATGGTTAGTTTGTTTTTAACTTTTTGTTCTGTAATCGGCGTTAGTTTTTTTTTATCTATCACTCGTTTTTTGAATAGTTTAATAATATTGGAAAATTTTAATGTTTTGATTTTAATGTTTTGCTTGATTTTTTCTTCTTATGATAGTCATATGATTTTTATGGCATTAATGGTTATTTCTACTGTGGAAATAATTGTAGGTTTAGTTGTGTTGACACGGGTTTGGGAATGTTCTTCTTCATTAGAATTAATAGATTTTTAATAATTTTAATGTGTATATTTGTATCTTTACTATTTAGCTGTGGTATTAAATGTATGAGTATATTTAGTATGAAAGTTTTTAAAGGAATGTTTATATTTGATTCTATTAGTTTTTATTTAATCATTTTGGTGTTGTTATTAGGTTTATATAGACAGATTATGTTTTATAGCATGTTGAGTGATGTTGTTCGTATGTATTTGTTTTTTAGGTTGGGTTTCACTGTGTTAAGATTTTGCGTAAATCATTGTGTTGTTTTTTGATGTGTGTATGAATTGTCAATGTTACCCTTACTTTATTTGATTTTTAGTGAATCCCCCTATTCTGAGCGGTTTTTAGCAGGTTGGTATTTTTGTGGTTATCTTTTAAGCACTAGATTACCATTAATTTTGATTTTATTATACTTGTCTTTAATTAAAGATTCTTTTTTGTTTAGTGAGTGAGGTTATGATAGTAGAGTTTCTTTGATCGTTTATTATTTATTGTCTTTTATTTTTTTTACTAAGGTACCGTTGGTTCCTTTTCACACGTGGTTGCCTATAGTACATGCTGAGGCTATAAGCATAGTATCAATATTTTTAAGTGGTTATATAATGAAGCTTGGTTTATTAGGAGTCTATCGTTGTGCCAGTTTTATTTTTAGTAGGGGGTTTTTATGATATTTGTTTTTATGTTGTATTTTGTCTATATTCTTTTTAGTTACATCATGTAGTGAGTTAGATGGAAAGCGTTGATTAGCATTTTTAAGTTTAGCTCATATAGTGGTTCCATTTTTAGGTTTTTATGTTAGTGATTGATCTAATATAAAATTTTCCTTTTTTTATTGTTTAGGTCATGGGTTAAGTGCTGGTATAGTGTTTGGGTTATTGTGATGTTTTTATGATACTTCGCATACTCGTAAATGAATTTTGTTGAAGTCAAGTATTAAAGGTATAGGTTTGATGAGAATTGTGGTATTTAGTTTATTAAGATTGTGTTCGTTTCCTACTACTATTCAGTTTTTTTGTGAGGTTGGGTTGGTTAGACAAAGATTTGGATTTTTAGCATATTTATTGTTTTGATGTTTTTATTTGTTTTTTGGTGGTCTTGTGCCGTTAGTGTTGTGTGGGCATTTGTTGATTCGTAGGGAGTGTTATGAATCTGTCAATGCTTGTTATTATTCTTATTTTTATTTTTTAGTTTTTCTTTGTTTGTGGTGTTATTTTGGAATATTAATTTTATAAGGTGTGGTGTTTAATGTGGTGTGTATTATGCATTTTACATTTTGGTTGTAAAGGTGATTAGTAATCCGTTAAATTTCTCTTAGCTTAAGGTTTAAAGCATCAATTTGAAGCGTTGGAGATAATATAATTAGAGAGACTGGTAAGTTAAGTTAAACTGTGGGGTTCATGTCTCCATTATACACTTTTGTGTCTGGTTGAGTTTAGTATGTTTGGTAATGTTAATGATTTTAGTTCTTTAATGATTTTGATAAATAAGTTTATTTTAGGTGATGTTGTTTATTATTATTTTAGTGTACTAGGTTGGGTTCTGTTTTTGTTTTTGTGTTATCGCTTGCCTTATTGTTATAGTCCCTTTTTATTTAGTGTGTTTTTAATTAGTATCGTCTTTAGGTGTTTTGTATCTTTTTTTTTAAGTCGTATTTGCGATAAAGTAAATTTATTTTTTAGTTCTTTTATTCCTGTGGGCACTCCTATTTATATATGTCCGTTAGTGTGTGTTGCTGAGTTAATAAGTTATATCATTCGTCCTATAGTGTTGATTTTGCGTCCTTTTATTAATATAAGTTTAGGTTGTTTTGGTGCAGTTGCGTTGGGTAAATTAAGATTAGTTAGTGGTTGGTGATGCATGGTGATATTTTTCTTATTTTTTTATGAGGTTTTTGTGGCTTTAGTTCATTGATTTATAGTGACTAGAATTTTAGCGTTTTCGGTTGATCATTAGTAGTGGTTGTTATTCGTTTGGGCTATTTAGATGTGGTTGTTTTTTCTTTAATTTTCTCTCTCTCTTTTTGTTTTTTATGCTGTGTAGTTGATAGAATATTAGGGTTTTGGGTTTTTCTAGAATTGTGTGGATTATCGATCATACCTTCATTGTTTTTTAATGTTAAAGCTATGTCTTATAGATTTTATAATTCTATTCTTTGTTATGTGATAATGTCTGGATTGTCTTCAGTATTGTTGGTTTCTGGGTTGTTGATAACCAGATTATATTATTTTGTGTATTTTGGTTTTGTAGTTAAGTTTGGATTATTTCCTTTTATGTTTTGGGTTTATCGAGTTTTTAGTATTGGTAATTGAATGTTTATATACTTATTGAGTGTTATAATGAAGTTTCCAGTCTTATTTTTTTGTTTTCTATATGAGACTAGGAACTTAAAGGTTGTATATATTGATTGTTTTTTTACTATTTTTCTGTGTTGTTTTTTGATGTGGTTTTTTAGCTTTAGCTGGGAGTATATTTGGTGTCATATTTCACTAACTTCTGTTGCTACGTTAGTCGTGGCATGTTTTTGTAGGAGCATTGAAGTGTGCTTTTTTATTTATTTTTATTATTTTATTTGGGCTAGGTTAAGAATAATTTATTTCGTGATAGTATCTAGAAGTAGAGATTTGAAGGGTTATTTGTTTTGAGTGTTTTGTTTTTTATTGTTGGTTACTCCTGTGTCTTTTCCTTTATTTTATAAGTTAAGTGTAAGTCTTGGTATTTTATATTCGTCTGTTTATTTATTGTTAGTATGAATAATATATAGATTTTCTGAACAGCTTTTTCTCTATAAGTTGGCTAGTGAATATTTTTATGTTAATGTTTTTAAAAATTGAGTGTAAGTTATAAATGTGATGTAGTTTATTAAAAATACTTGTTTTACACTCAAGAGAACTCTTTATGTGGAGCTTTACTATTAATTTGTTTATTTTAATATAAACAAAATAGTTTAATTAAAAATATTGGGTTTGCATCTCGAAGATGGATTTTATTCTTTTGTTATGCGTTGTGATTTTAGTTTAATAAAAATGATGATTTGTCTAGTCGTAGATGGTAAATAAGTAACCAAGTCACTGTTTATGATTATTTTTGGGTTCATTAGTGGTTTAACAGGTTTGTTAGTTAGTTTATTAATTATAGCTTTTTTTATTTTAGGTGAACGTAAGATTTTGGGTTATTCTCAGTTTCGTAAGGGCCCTAAAAAGGTTGGTATTATTGGGTTACTCCAGAGATTTTCTGATTTGTTAAAGTTAATAGTTAAGTTTAAGAGTTATGGTTTTCAAAGTCGTAGATGAGTTGGTTTATTTGGTGTTATATTACTAGTTGGTTTGGTTGTATATTATTCTTTTGTATATGGTGGTTATTATAGATATAGTTTTAATTCACTTTCCTTGCTGTGGTTTTTGGTTATCACTAGATTTTGTAGTTATTCTATATTATGTGTAGGTTGGGGGAGTTATAAAAGTTATTCATTTTTAAGTTCTATTCGTTGTGCTTTTAGGTCTATAAGGTTTGAGGCTTGTTTTATGTGTATTGTTATATTTTCTGCATTATGTTATTGTAGTTATAGTTTGGTGGATTTCTTTTTAAGTAGTTGGTTGTCGTTTATGGTTTTTCCTTGTTTGTTAATTTTGTACGTAATATGTATTTTATGTGAAACTAGTCGTACTCCGTTTGATTATGGTGAGGCTGAAAGCGAGTTAGTTAGTGGTTTTAAAGTTGAATACAGTGGTATATATTTTACATGCTTGTTTGCGTGTGAGTATATAATTATATTTATTTTTTCATGGTTAGGAATGGTTTTAATGTTTGGTGGGGGGTTTATTGGTAGTATATTTTTGTTTTTTTGTTTGCTTTTTTTCATGTGGGCTCGAGCTACGTTACCACGTGTTCGTTATGATTATTTTGTTAAATTTTTTTGGGAGGTATGTTTATGTTTATTGATTTTAAGGTTTTTTGTTATTGTGAATTAATTAGTCTATATAGATTATTTTAAATCGTGATGCTGTTAACTTCAGGAAATGGTTGAGTACCATTATAGTCGTGTATGTTGTGGTATTTTCTAATCTTAGTTTAATTTTAGAATGGAGGTTTTGGGGATCTTCGGTCTCAATTTGAGAGATTTGGGGTTAATAGGGCTGCATTAGCAGGTCACTTTGATATAGTGAATTGTGAATTTGATAATTCCGTTAATACTAGGTTATTTACCTATATATTCTAACTATAAGAGGCTGGATTCTTACTTCAGTAATGTGGGTTTCACTGTAGGTTAATGATTTTGTTGTTTTTTAGTGGTATTTTATTTTTTGGGTTGTGTTTTGTTGTTTATTTTTTTTGTTCTGGTTTGTTGAAAAAGATTGTGGATGTTGGTTTTGGGTGGGGTAGATCTTACGAGTGTGGATTTTTTTCTAGTGTATTGAATTTAAATTGTTTTAGTTTTACTTATTTTTTTTTGTTGGTTATGTTTGTGATATTTGATCTTGAGATTTCTTTACTTTTAAATATGCCTACCCAAGGCTTGTTATTTTACAAATTTTTTTATTATTATGTTTTTTTAATTTTGTTGTTAGTTGGTTTTATATTTGAGTTGTTTAGTGGTTATGTTCGTTGATTGTATTAATAGTTTAGAGGAAATTGTGAAGTTACTGCTAATAATTTCGTGTCAATTTGGTTTGACTTTCTCTTTGTGGTACTATAAGGTTAAGTTAGATTAGACTAAATGTTTTCAAAACATTAAGTGACTTTGTTTGAGTCATCTTATGTAAATGAGTGTTAAATCTTTATTAAGTTGAATATTCACTTTGGATCATAAGCGGGTTGGTGTAATTTATACTTTATTGGGTTTATGATCGGGTTTTGTAGGTTTAAGGTTTAGTTTATTAATTCGTGTTAATTTTTTAGAGCCTTATTATAATGTGATTTCTTTGGATTGTTACAAATTTTTAGTTACAAATCATGGGATAATAATGATTTTCTTTTTTTTGATGCCTATTTTAATAGGTGGTTTTGGTAAATATTTGATTCCTTTAGTTGGTGGATTGTCTGATTTAAATTTACCTCGCTTAAATGCTTTGAGTGCGTGGTTGTTGGTTCCTTCAATAGCTTTTCTTTTAGTTAGTATGTGTTTAGGTGCCGGTATTGGATGAACTTTTTATCCGCCTTTGTCGTCATCACTATTTTCTAGAAGTAATGGTGTAGATTTTTTAATGTTTTCATTACATTTGGCAGGTGCGTCTAGAATTTTTAGTTCTATTAATTTTATCTGTACTTTGTATAGAATTTTTATGACTAATATATTTTCTCGTACTTCTATAGTATTATGAGCTTATTTGTTTACGTCTATTTTATTATTAGTTACTCTTCCTGTGTTAGCAGCTGCTATTACTATGCTTTTGTTTGATCGTAAATTTAGTTCTGCATTTTTTGATCCGTTGGGTGGTGGTGATCCTGTCTTATTCCAACATATGTTTTGATTTTTTGGTCATCCTGAGGTTTATGTGTTAATTCTTCCTGGTTTTGGTATAATTAGTCACATATGTTTAAGAATAAGCATGTGTCCAGATGCTTTTGGTTTTTATGGTTTATTATTTGCTATGTTTTCAATAGTGTGTTTAGGGAGAAGTGTGTGAGGCCATCATATGTTTACAGTTGGGTTAGATGTTAAGACTGCTGTATTTTTTAGTTCGGTTACTATGATAATAGGAGTGCCCACAGGAATAAAGGTTTTTACTTGGCTTTATATGCTTTTAAATTCTCGTGTAAACAAGAGTGATCCTATACTATGATGAATAGTTTCTTTTATAGTATTGTTTACTTTTGGTGGTGTAACTGGGATTGTATTGTCTGCTTGTGTATTAGATAAAGTTTTACATGATACTTGATTTGTTGTTGCTCATTTTCATTATGTTATGTCGTTGGGGTCATATATAAGAATAATAATTATGTTTATATGATGATGGCCTTTGATTACTGGTTTAAGGTTAAATAAGTGTTTACTTCAATGTCAATGTATAATATCTAAAATTGGATTTAATTTATGTTTTTTTCCTATGCATTATTTTGGGTTGTGTGGATTACCACGTCGTGTTTGTATTTATGAGTGTGCTTATAATTGAATTAAAATTGTGTGCACTGTAGGTTCTTTTATTTCTGCTTTTAGCGGGTGTTTTTTTGTTTTTATACTTTGAGAATCGATAGTTAATCGTAATGAGGTTTTAGGTTCGTATGGTTTTTCTAATTGTTATGTGGATTTTTTTATGAGTCCTGTGGCTTCTCATAATGATTATTTTTGTTATCCGTATAATATAGATTATACTTATGGTGTTTATTATATGCGTTGGGTAGATGATTGTACTTATGTGTTTGCTCGTGGAGGTTTTTTAGTTTAATTTAAAATGTAGATTTTGTAAATCTATGATGATTTGTATCATTAACCTTTGGTTGATAAATCGTTTATGTTTTAGTGTTTTAGGTTTATTTGCCTTTTGCATCATGCTTAATGGATTTTTATAAAGTATTTTTTGAATCGAATAGTTTAGATCTTAATATCAGTTGTTTGGAATATGTTTTGTATTAGGTAAATTCATATAAATTGATTTTATGATGTGATAAGTTACTCGTTAAATTTTATTTCTATTTAGTTACCTAGGTATTTTGTGTTACATAGCAGGTTAAAAGATTTGTTATGGTATTATACTATATATAAAGTTTTATTAAGATTAGGTTAGAAGTACCTATTTTTTGTAAATTTGTTATAAAAAATGGTTGATTGAATTTATATAGTTAAGTTGGGTGGTAACTTGAGATAATATATAGTGTGTTATTTATCATTAAATAAGTAATTAAATTATACTAATTATTTCTCAGGGTCTTTCCGTCTGTTTATTAAAAACATTTCTAGTTTAAATATTAACTAGTAGTGCCTGCCCAGTGTTGATTTTAAAAATAAATGGCCGCAGTATCTTGACTGTGCAAAGGTAGCATAATTAATTGCCTTTTAATTGGGGGCTTGTTTGAATGGTTTGACGTGAGGGATGCGAATATTTGGTATTGATATGAATTTGATGTTGGGAATACAGAATTTCCAGAGTTTAATAAGACGGAAAGACCCTGGGATCTTTCTTTTTTGCTTGGGGCAAGTTTTAGTGTTTCACTATAATTAAGACCCCAGTTGTGGTTTAGTGGGTTAAGTTACCCCAGGGATAACAGTGTAATAATTAATAAGAGATCTTATCGAGTTAATTGTTTGCTACCTCGATGTTGACTTAGGTTAAAACTTAGGTGCAGTAGTCTAGGTTTTTGGTCTGTTCGACCTTATTTATCTTCATGAGTTGAGTTAAGACCGGCGTGAGCCAGGTCGGTTCTTATCTATTGGAGAAGTTTATCAGTACGAAAGGATAGTAAACTTTTTTATTGAGCATGAATTGTGTTAGCTTTGCAAAAGCTAAAGAGAATTATTTAGTGGTTCCATGTTTTATCATTAATTGTTTAATTGTGGCAAAAGAAAGTTTATGTTTCATTAACTGCATAAAATTAGTTTATTTTTTGGTACGATTTAGTATTATTTGTTTTGTTTAGCAGTTAATTTTTTGTTAAAATTAAAGTTTTATAAGGGTGAGACATTAAAAGGGGATAGGACACAGTGCCAGCATCTGCGGTTAATCTGTTTTCTTTGCTTTTATATAGATTATGTGTGTTTATTTATATTTAAAAATAGGTCAAATTTTTTTATTTAAGTTTTAAATATTCATTTTTGTATAAAATTTATGTTTGTGACAGGGATTAGATACCCCACTAACGTATTTTGTAGTATTATCTTAGTTTATTAACTAAAATGGTTTGGCAGTGAGTGATTCTTTTTAGGGGAAGGTGTGGTGTAAAGGATGTTCCGCCTATTAATTTACTTTTATTATGTTGGTGTATATCTGGTTTAATATTATTGTTGAATAATATAAGTTTGTGTAATTTTATTAGTTAAGCCAAGTCTATGTGCTGCTTATAGAAGTATTCATGCGTTACTTTAATAAAGTTTTAGTTGTAAGTACTATCATATTCAGGACTTAAAAGTAATGTTAAATTAGTTTGTTAATGTGAAATAAGTTTAGCTCATGTACACACCGTCCGTCACCCTCGATTTTTATTGAGGTAAGTCGTAACAAGGTAACTTTAAATGAATTTGAAGTTGGTTACTGGGGAGAGTATGCTTCTCGGTTTTAATGAAACTATCTTTATTATATTATGATATAGTTTGTTACATAATTGCTGTATGTGTATTTATTTTGTGTTTTGTGTATATAATGTTATGTTGGAAAGTGTTTGTAGGTGGTGGTAGAGTTAAATTTGGCGGAGAAAAACAAGTTATTGAATTAACTTGAACCATAGTTCCTACTATGGTTGTTTTAGTTTTATGTGCGTTGAAAGTGAAATTTATAACTAGTGATTTAGATTGTTATTCTAGTGAGACTATTAAGATTATAGGACATCAATGATATTGAACTTATGAATACCCAGAAGGTAGGTATGATTCTTTTATGACTAAGGACTGTTTTTTAGTGGATAAGCCTATGCGTATGGTTTATGGTACTCCTTATCATTTAGTTGTGACATCTGCTGATGTAATTCATTTGTTTTCTGTTCCATCTTTAAATTTGAAGATGGATGCCATACCAGGTCGGTTAAATCATTTATTCTTTTGTCCTTCTCAACATGGAGCTTTCATCGGTTATTGTGCTGAATTGTGTGGTGTTAACCATGGTATAGTGCCTATAATGATTGAGGTTGTTGATGTGGCTTAAGTTTTTGTGTTATAATTTGTTTTAGTATAATGTATTATTTTAGCTTTTCGTGCTAAGGATAGTTTGTCTATGACTAAACAAAGGTGGTGTTAGAGATTTTAGTTACTTTTTATTTTTTTATATTGTTGTTGTTTTCGTTAAGGAGTCATTGTGTATATTATTGTGTATTGTTAGTTATTAAAGCTTTGGTTTCATGTTTAATTTGTTATTTGGTATATGGTTTTAGGTGATATTCTTTAGTCTTTTGTTTGGTATATGTTGGTGGGGTTTATATATTATTTATTTTTGTGTCAGTTTTTAAACCTAATGATAGATTTGCTATATATCATAAGGTTGGCGAGTCTAGTATTGTTTTATGTTTTGTAATAGGATTGTTGTGTATGTGTTTATTTTATAGATTGGTAAAAACTGAGTTTAGTAAATTTTTGTGTACGGCGGTAGAAGGTGTATTTTATGTTTGCTTGTGTTTAACTTTGATATTTGGATTTGTGGTTTTAAGGTTGTTGGTTAGTTGAAAGATGAAATTTTATCGTTAGATTTTATGTTAATCTAGTTTAACATATTTTAATGTGAAGGGTTGTAAACTCTTTTAAGGCTGTGACCAACTAGGAGAAAATCCCGTAAAAACAATTTTTTTTTTTACGGTATTTTCTCCTAGTGTATTGAAAAAATTTTTTAAATTGTGTAGAGGTGCCAGAAAATTTTATGGGGTTAATTTAGGGTTAATTTATGACCTTTAAAGTCTCTCTATTAAATTTTTTCAATACACTAGGAGAAAATACCGTATTTTTTAATTATGGACTCATGGGGATATTTGATTTGAAATCAAATTAATTGCTTTTGGTAGCAACATGGGTTGTTAGGAAGTAACAGTAGCTATGTCAGAATTTATATGAGTTAGTTTTAAGCATTAATTATGGAAGTTTTCCTGGCTACTATTTTGTATTGTTGTTGGGATGTTGTAGTTAGCATATATTTGACTTATGTTACGGCCATAAGATAGGTATTGTATATACCGTATGTTTTATGTTTACTTCTTTATTTAGTGTTAGTTTATGTATGTGTTTAATTATATGATTTTGTTTTTTATGCTGTATTAGTTTGTGTATTAAGTTTAAATTTTTATCACTAGGTGGGTATAAATGAATGATAAAATTTGATTTTGATTTTGTCACTCTTGGTGTGGTTTTAATGTTAGTTATATGTTTTTTGTATGTATACTTTTATACACATCATTATTTTGTAGGTGATTTAGTGGGTTTTGAGTTGAATAAGATTATAATTTTATTTGTGGTTGTTATGGGCGTTTTAGTATCTACTGGTGATTTTTTGACGACTTTAATATTTTGAGAATATTTAGGTGTGGTGAGGTTTTTTCTAATTTTGTTTTATGATAAATTTTTAAGGTTACGATCATCAATAGTTACTTTGGTTTCTTCCCGATTCGGCGATGTATGTTTGTTTCTTTTAATTGGATTAAGTTGTTTTATGTATAGTAAATATTTATTTTGTATAGCTATATTTTTTTTGATAATATTTACTAAGAGTGCTAGATTTCCCTTTATAAGTTGGTTATTGGAAGCTATGCGTGCTCCTACACCTGTTAGTTCTTTAGTACATTCGTCTACTTTAGTTGCAGCTGGTATCTGGTTTGCTATGCGTTATGATTACATGCAATTTTTTAGAAAATCAATTTGTTTTAGGGTATTGTTGGTTTTAACTATTTTAATTACAGCTTTAAGTAGATTGTTTTTTATGGATTTAAAGAAGATTATAGCTTTATCCACATGTAAAAATATTGCATGGTGTGTTTTATATTTGATATATGGTGATTTAGTTCTTTCATTATTTCAGTTGCTAAGACATGGAGTATCTAAGTGTATTTTATTTATGTTGATAGGTGATATAATGAGGGGTAGTAGTGGTTCTCAGGGTAGAAATTGTGTTTATAGTTCTAATTTATATGGTAAATGGAATTTATTTAGGTCAACTATAGTAATTCTTGGTTTAGCAGGGATTCCTTTTATAGGTGTATTTTTTACCAAGCATTTTTTGCTATCGATGTTTGTTAAAATTGTTAATGTGGTTGTTTGTTTGACAATCTGTTTATGTATGTTTATGTCTTATTTATACTCTTTTCGTTTATGTGCTGTTTTATTTAAAGTTAAGAGTAGAATTAGGTCAGGGGTTTTGTTTTTTTTTAAATCTGGATTGATGGTATTTTTTTGGTTATTTATCAAATTTTATGTTTTTTTGACGTTAGATGAAACTGTATACCTTAATGGATTTATCGGTTTTAGTTTAATTGTCTTTCAATTGCTGTCAATTTTGATAACATGTATGTTTTATGATAGTAATTTGATAAGTAAATGAAGTAGCAGTTTATTTGGGTGCGATAACCTAGTGGAATTGTGTTATGTTAAGTTTTATCACATACTGAAAAGTGTTAGATTGTTTTTTTTTCGTTGGGATAAGATTATAATTGAATTATTCACTGGAATAGGGTTATATAATGTTGGTCGTTTATTTATCTGAGTTTTATTAAAATTATTAATGGTTAGTGGTTTTACGTTAATTATCTATGTACTGATTTGGTAAAAAAAAAATAATATTAATATATTATATAAATATATATATATACGGGGGCCCCCGTATATATATGTATATATACAATAATGGTAGGACACTACCATTATTGTATATATACATATATGTTAAGTATGATACATGTAGTAGTGTTATGTATCATACTTAACATATATGTATATATTTTT